AAAGATTTTTTTATTGAAAAGACGCAATACTAATTAGTTATCATTTGGATTTTCTTATGTCATTAGGGAACCTTAATTTGAAATTAAAATCTAAGAGTCGTTCATAAATTCGCAGTCAAGTCAATAGTTATAGTTAAAGGTTCAATTTATCATGAATTTTGACTTTTGTGACTGAAAGTATATATATATACTTTTTTTTTTCAAAAGTATGAATACTAAAAAAAAAGGAAATAGTTTTTTTTAGTAGGAAGGGAATTAAGTAGGGAAAAGGGATTCAAAATGCAAGTACAATAAAAAAAAATAAGTACTAAGTAATCCATCCCAAACAAACCCATACAAAGAGGTAATATTTGCATCTATTTTGTATCGTTTTGGCGGCATGGCCGAGTGGTAAGGCGGAGGACTGCAAATCCTTGTTCCCCAGTTCAAATCCGGGTGTCGCCTGATTCTAATTAAACAAAGATCCGAAATTACTTATCGACTGATAGAACCTAGAAATCACTGAATTATTCCCCAGTCAAAGGGGAGACAAGGGTCTTTTGATACGTACTTACTCGATTCTAAACATTTGGGGTTCTCAAAAGAAAAAAGAATTTCAAGTTCTGTAAATTCTTGTGTCTAGGATTCAAGGAAAGATTATCGTAAGTATAAGTAGTGGTTACTGACTGGGCCTTGAATTCGATTAGAGAGCCAAAGGTGATATCTAACTAGTTCGTAATTAAGCGGAATATATTTTGTATACACACTCAAAAGAGTCTCTGAGTATTCAGGTATTCGATTAATATTCGATTGGGTAAGTAGCTTTTGTAGAAAAAGCTCAAAAAGAACTTCTTTTCCACCGGTCAAGAGTAGAATAGGCTGTTCAAAATCATATAGGAATTTGTTTGTTAGATGTATGTGGATTTATTGAATTGCTTCATTAAATTTAATTAATTAATTATAATTAATTAATAGTCCGAAAAAAGAATCCTTTTTTGACTCTGTACCATTGATTTCACTATTATTAGTATTAGTGAACAATAATGGAATAATTCCTTCATATTTATAGAGATAGGGGACATAATTCACATGGATATTGTAAGTCTCGCTTGGGCTGCTTTAATGGTAGTCTTTACATTTTCCCTTTCACTTGTAGTATGGGGAAGAAGTGGACTCTAGAAATACTACTTAACTAATTGAGTTTTGAGTTGAGAAATCAAACTGTATCAATTGTTTTCTAGATCGTTCCGCAAAGTGTTTTTAAAGATAATAATGTCAATCAAAGAGATATTTCAATAATTCCCATGTTTCTATTTCGAAAGGAAATATAGATGATAGGAAATATATTTCGGATTTTTTCGAAATTCGAAGAAGTTTACATACCATAGAACTTTTTGGATCATCTATCAACCAGTCACTCAATTAAATTACTTTACTTCCTAGAAATGATAAAAAAAGATTACTAAGTTGGTTTTTTTATTAATATATTATATTCTTTTTTTTTTTAATATATTATATGTCATACCCATACCATTTTTCTTTCTTTGATTCTTTCGGTAGATACTTGGATTTCTATTTGAAATAATCCGAAATTTAGGAATTCGAACTCTAAAATAAAAGTAAGAGTTGCCTTTCGATTTTTTTGGATTGATCAAAATCAATACAAATTGATCAAATAGACGGAGCAAAAAAATAGAATTGGGGTCGCTATGTACATAACAGAAGATACATATTGTAGATTGATCTATAGAAAATTAAGTCTGTATCTTTATATAGTCCAGCACAACTTTCTACACTACAAAAAAAAAAAACACTAATCTAATAGATAAATAGTATAGCATGGTAGAAAGATTCATATATTTCTTTCTACCATACTATCCAATTTCAGCGAATACTGCTGATTCTAGCCTGCTCATTTCATTTAAGAAACGAATTTGGAATCCTTTTTTATTTCCATTTTTTCAATCATTGATAAAGAAGTCAAGTTTCATTCAAATTAATCATTTTGGCTAACCGTTTTTACATAGATAATAAGTAAAAAGGCAGTAGGAACTAGAATGAAGAGTGCAGTAGCAATAAATGCGAGAATATTTACTTCCATAATCTCATCGTTTTTTTACTTCGCAATAACTCGGGATTTAATCCCATAGAGATGATCCATTTTTTCGCCTGTAAATTCAATGGGATGAATTACATATTGATGTTATTGAATCGGATTAATATCATGAATAACAATATCTGAGCTATCATATCAATTCGCCGTCGCGAATTGAATAGTATAACATAGGAAGATCTTTTATCCATACTGAATCCAAAAAAAAGAGAATTATAGAATTTTTGATCGAATCAAGAATTCCTTTATTTATCATTTTTGTTTTATTTTTTTTTTTCCATAACCTACCGTCTTCCTTGTACAATCAATCATCTGATGAAGTATCATTTGACCACTTTTCCTTTTTTTTTCACTTCCATAATTTTAATTAAAAAAAAGAAAGAAGGAAAAAAAGATTTTTCATTACCCCAAAAAGGGTCTAAAAAGGCAGGATCCTGGTTTGATCTTTCTTTTATGAATATCCTCTCTCTCCTCTTTTCTTGGGTTGTACTAGGACACATATATGAAAAGTTAAACGTGCAATTTGAATCAGATAGAATGAATGTTTCAAATTGAAATTAGTTAGTCTTAGTGATTCAGATGGCACAAAATCGGAGACAGAAAGAGAAATAGGATTAATTTGAAAAGTATTTTGTCAGGGTAAATATAAAAAAAAAAAATTGTGTATTGTACAAGAAATGAATTCCATTTGTGTATGTACTCCCGAGAAGCATATGGGACTCTATTCCATTAGATAGCCGCGAGAAATTGAAAAACCAGAACCAATATGGTATCTTTTGGAATCCTACATATGATCTTCCAATAAAAAAATAGTATGAGTACCAATTCACATATTTCTCTCAGCAATCAGTCCTAGTTGATGTAATGAAAATTTTTAGGTGAGAAATAAATGAAAAAATTAAAAAGGGAAAGAAAAAAAAATTACGAATCATAAGAATATCATAAGAATCCCTATTGAGAGTGAAATTATATTGTCTTCTTTTTCCCAGAAAGTGGAAAGATGAATTGAAAAATTATATTCTATATATATATTGGTTATCGGATCTATCGGGACTGACGGGGCTCGAACCCGCAGCTTCCGCCTTGACAGGGCGGTGCTCTGACCAATTGAACTACAATCCCAGGGAACTAAGATATACAGTATCCATATCCATTTTTTTCTGATTTGATTCAAATCATTTTTAGTTAGAATTTTCGTGTTTGAATGGAGACGCATGATATCCACATGAATATGCACTTTAGTACGAACAACATAAATTACTCATAATTTTTCCTTATTTCAAGATTGAGAATCACTTAATACTTAAATATTTATACTTAAAGATCGTGATATGAATATAGATTATTATTATGATCTAAATTTCCCAGAACAAAAAAATCGAACAAACAAAGAAAAAAAGAAAATCTATAGGAGAAATTTTTACTCTTTTTACGCATATTCTCCGTTTCCGGAGGGCAAATATCTTCATCTCATAGTGGATGAGCGAATTATTGGGCCGAGCTGGATTTGAACCAGCGTAGACATATTGCCAACGAATTTACAGTCCGTCCCCATTAACCGCTCGGGCATCGACCCAGGAAGAATCAAGTCAATTTTAGGCTTATTGATGATCCATGATCAACTTCCTTATGTAGTACCCTACCCCCAGGGGAAGTCGAATCCCCGCTGCCTCCTTGAAAGAGAGATGTCCTGAACCACTAGACGATGGGGGCATACGTGCCCAACTGCCATCATACTATGAACATAGTATGTTCATTTTTTTGAAATTGTCAATATAATCGAATAATTTGAATTGGATTCAAAGGATCTTTCCGTCTTAGACGATTCCATCGAGTTTTTGTTTATGAATCATTCATTCGAACCATTCGATATTCAATATATAATCATTCGAATTTCTTGATTCTTTTTTTTTTTTTTCATTTTTTTTTTTTATTCGTTTATTTATTTTTTATTTATTTTCTTTTTGTATTCTATTCGAATTTCATAATAACTTAATATAATATATCTTAATAATATATATAATTTAATAATAACTTAATATTAATTTAAATTATATTTAAGTATTAAGTGTATTAAGTTAATATATTCATTATATATTGAATCATTTTCTATTGAATTCTATATTCTACATTATATATTCTACATTAATAGAATAGAAAAATTCTATTATTTCATAATTCATAATATTATATATATTCTATTTTATATCTATTTATTAATATAAATATATACGTAAGTAAGATAAAGTTTAAATATTAAAGAAAAAGATAGATAATATGAAATAAAGGATCCTTTCAGGAAGTAATTTGTCTACTGGAAAGGAAAGAAAAACGAGGTTAAGTTAAACAAACCCTGTTTTTCCACCGTATTCCGCAACGAGCTCCTAGCTGCTATCAGTCTACTTATATATTATATAGTATAGTATAGAATAACTTATATGTATGGAATATGACTTAGTCAAGAATTGACTAATGAAAGGCCCTTTTAACTCAGTGGTAGAGTAACGCCATGGTAAGGCGTAAGTCATCGGTTCAAATCCGATAAGGGGCTTTTGAGTTTTTTCATAAAACACCATCATATTGGAACGGGGAATAGAAATAGAGTTTGCTGATTTTTTTAAAAGTACAAAAAAGTAAGCAACTGTATATAAAATATAAAGTAACTGTATAAGTATAATAAGTTATACTATAGTAGTTATAAAGAGGAGGAATAAAGTTGAACTTTTATTAATTATAATGAATAATGATAAGATAAGTCGTCTCTCGAATCACCAAATATTCCTCTATTTTCCATTATTTCAATCAAATCCATTGGAATGGAAAGATTCGAAATCAACAAATGAAAAAGTAAGTGGACCTGACCTATTGAATCATGACTATATCCGCTATTCTGATATTCAAATTTGAT